GTCGCATAGCTTCATAATAATTCTGTAAAGCTTCCGCATAATTTCCTTCGGATTGAGCCGACATCCGTTACGGTCGTCATTCGATTCAAAGAATCTCCGTTCCAGAACCGTACGTGAGATTTTCACCTCATACGGCTCCTCCCTTACGTGCATAATAAGAATAATACATGGATGGAATCAAAAAAGATTGAAATTTTCTCATTATGAACTGAGCGGGGCTAGTGTTTTTACAAGAAATCTCTAGCCAACCTTCCTGCAAAAGATCTTTTCTTACCATCAAGCATGTTGGTACTAGATAGAAATGGTAACTCCAACAATTTCTTTGTCCTCAACGCCCCCTAATTTCCAGGAATTAGTCACTTCAACAGTCTTCGATGGTTATACGGGTATCCAAAGTACGAACGAGATGGATGTTTGTTGTCCCAACCATTCTTGTTAGTCCCAATCCTGATGAGGAAAGGGGGTAATTTATAACAAAGTTTTCGTGGTGTTGATTCCTAGGTGTAGTGCTTCTTCCCCTATGCTGCCTATTGGTACTAGTGGAGTCGGGTTGACCTATAATACAGAACCTATAGGTGTAACCTTTCGCTCAATACTAGAATCAACAATTGAAGTATCTGAGGCTGCATTAATCGGGAATACACGACAGAAGGAATTGTTCTCTTTCCAAACTTCACCTTCAACAAGCGTAGATTTATTTCAATAATATTTTTTCTTTCTATCCCGAATCACGTGTCTTTTTACTAAGACTGATAGCGATAAATAAAAAAATCAAATCGCACCATCTCTGTAATAGGTAAATGCCTCTTTTTCTCCTGAAGTTGTCGGAATTATTTGTAATAAGATATTGGCTACAACTGAAAAGGTCTTATCAATAAAATTTCCATTTATCCGCGATCTAGGCATAGATAACAATCCATTCTAAAATTTTTTTCATTACCTCTCGTCTCGTGGGAAAACGATCCCACAAAGAAAGGAATTGTACAGTACGAAATAACATAAAAACAGACTAATAAAAAAAAGATATACACCTTCTACTTCTACTCAAATTGTTTCTTCGGAATCAATAATAAAATAAATACGAAATATTTGAATCCAATTAGATTTCATGCAAATGTAGTAGTATACCAATGACGGGAACTAGTCCGATTTCATCGGAGTTGAAGAATCAAAGAATTTTTCCTACAGATTAGGATAACTCGAGAAAAGTTTTGATTGAATTATGATCCAAATAGGAAAAAGAAAAAGAGTCGAATAATCATTCTATGATGAAAATAGAATAACTGTCCTTTTTGTGTGCATAACGGGTATACAATCAAATATCAAAATACCGGTGCTTGCTGATTCATGAATTTTTAATAGATCTATGGAGTAAGGGGTTCTTGTTGAGAAATAAATTGAGAAATAAAAAAGGGGAAAAGAATTTTAGAATTCTTATGTAAATGGAATCACAGGCTAAATATAATTGGGATCTAAAGGTATCCATTAACCATAGTCTAAAAAGTATAGACCCATCAGTTGATTCTTTCCAATTCATTGATTTGATTCGGTATAAATATCATAAAAAAGATGGGAGCGTCGTCTTCGCAAACATGATTCGCAAACATGAATAGATATATCTTTATTGTTTTTAATTTTTTTTTTCACAAAAAAAATGGATCTTTATCCCGTCAGCCGCGAAGGAAAGATTTTGCTTTGATTAAAATTTTTCTATTTTTTATAGTTAGAATTGATTGGTCGTACCTATCCAATAATCTAATATGAATGACTCGCTATTCACTCGGGTTCTGAGTCATAATCATTATGTAGGAGAGATGGCCGAGTGGTTCAAGGCGTAGCATTGGAACTGCTATGTAGGCTTTTGTTTACCGAGGGTTCGAATCCCTCTCTTTCCGTACCTTCATCTAAATCACCAATGTTACTGACCACAATACAAGGTATCAAATCAAATAATAACGGATACCATTATTCCAACAGTTAGACCTTTCTTTGATATAGATTCTCTATTCCTAATTGCTGTGGTACGGACATACTGGAAAGAGTGGACAAGGAATGAAAATATCGCTGCCGATCTATTACTTCGACGAAAAGGGAGCAAAATAGCCCGAACCCTTTTTTTTTTTATTTTAGTTAGGTTTAAGTTTGACGGGAATAATATTCTACGACTAGCAATTCATTTATTTTCAAACCGACCCATTTATTATCTATTATTTGATTGACTAATCCTTTATATTGTAACGGGTGAAGAGTCAAATATTTTGGCAATTCCTCATGAGGAGATGAATCAAGATAATTTTGAATCAGAGTTCTGGATTTTTGTTCATCCTTCGCTGTAATAATATCTCGTGGTTTGCAGCGATAACTTGGTATATCTACTATACGACCATTAACTAAAACATGTCTATGGTTAACTAATTGGCGGGCTCCAGGAATAGTTGACGCCATACCCAATCGAAAAAGGATGTTATCCAAACGCATTTCAAGTAATTGTAGTAAAACC